TAATCTCTTAATTTGTATTTAAATGGCAGTTCCAAAAAAACGTACTTCTGCATCAAAAAAGCGTATTCGTAAAAATATTTGGAAAAGGAAAGGATACGGGACAGCGTTAAAAGCATTTTCCTTAGGGAAATCTCTTTCTACCGGGAATTCAAAAAGTTTTTTTGTGCGAAAAAAAAATAAGTAATAAAACGTTGGAATAATCTGAATCGACTTGACTCAAAAAATTGACTCATTTCAAAAATCAAATTAATGAATTCCATTACCTATTGAGTTAATCAATAGGAAATGGAGTTCGCTCCGCTCTTAGAATATGTAGAATAAGAATTCTTCTGTTTACCTTACTCAATTCAATTCAAAAAAATAAAAATACTTTCTTTTTGTTGACAAAAGAATAAACAAAAGATACTCAATTTTCTTTTTAGTATATTTTCTCATTTCCAAGGCGGGGAGTCTTATTTTCCGCATCTCCCTATTTGTTACAATAATACAACTTTTTATTTTTTCTCTATATCCACTTTTTCTCTCTATCTATAGAAGAGCAAATAGAAAATCTTGAATCTTTAGTTACTAAAATCATTGAAACTAATTGATTCCAATTTTAAACCCTTTTGTGTAACTTTCTGACTTTTTGATTTTCTCTGAATTCCTATATACACCCCCATATATCTCTAACACTTAGTGAAGAGAGTCTGGATAAATAATGTATCAATTTGGAGTGATCCAAAATAGGTTTTTTTCTTTTGGATTCATTAAGAAAATGGATTTTTTTTGAGTTCTATCCTATTAATTGATAATAAAACTATCTAGTTTTAAAGAGTTCAAGTTGAGGAGAGTATAAAATACACGAAAATCTTAAGAAAACTAAGGCCCTAAACTAAAATAATGAACCTTTAAATACCTATTTGAACTAATTTTTATTCATCCATTTGAATCTTTCCTAAAAAATATTGCAACCAATTGAATTCTTAAATCTAGACGATTGCTTATTCATAGGCTATTATGAGTTCAAGACAAGCCGCTATGGTGAAATTGGTAGACACGCTGCTCTTAGGAAGCAGTGCTAGAGCATCTCGGTTCGAGTCCGAGTGGCGGCATGTCATCTTCTAAAAAAACTAAATAGATCCTATAATGAATTCAATTCCTGATTTCTTGTAATTAAAGAACTCCTATTTTTTAAGATTTTTATGATATTTTCAACCTTAGAGCATATATTAACTCATATTTCTTTTTCGATCGTTTCAATTGTAATTACAATTCATTTGATAACCTGTTTAGTCGATGAAATCATAAAACTCTACGATTCATCAGAAAAGGGCATGATAATGACTTTTTTCTGTATAACAGGATTATTAGTTACTCGTTGGATTTATTCGGGACATTTTCCACTAAGTAATTTATATGAATCATTAATCTTCCTTTCATGGAGTTTATCCCTTATTCATATAGTTCCGTATTTCAAAAAAAATACAAATTTTTTAAGCGCAATAATCGGCCCAAGTGCTATTTTTACCCAAGGCTTTGCTACTTCAGGTCTTTTAACTCAAATACACGAATCTGAAATATTAGTACCCGCTCTTCAATCCGAGTGGTTAATAATGCACGTAAGTATGATGATATTGGGCTATGCAGCCCTTTTATGTGGATCATTATTATCAGTAGCACTTCTAGTCATTGCAGTTAGAAAAAACAGAAAGTTTTTTTTTACAAGTAATCATTTATTAAATTTAAATGGGTCATTTTTCTTTGGTGAAATCGAATACATGAATGAAAGAAGCAATGTTTTACAAAATACTTCTTTTTTTTCTCCGAAGAATTATTACAGGTCGCAATTTATTCAACAATTGGATTATTGGAGTTATCGGGTTATTAGTCTAGGATTTATCTTTTTAACCATAGGGATACTTTCTGGAGCAGTATGGGCTAACGAAGCATGGGGATCATATTGGAGTTGGGACCCAAAGGAAACTTGGGCATTTATTACTTGGATCGTATTCGCGATTTATTTACATATTCGAACCAATATAAAATGGAAGGGTATAAATTCCGCAATTGTGGCGTCTATTGGCTTTCTTATAATTTGGATATGCTATTTTGGGGTCAATCTATTAGGAATAGGACTACATAGTTATGGTTCATTTACATTAACATCTAATTGAATTCAAAAGGATTCAAAAAAGACTCTTACGAATAGAAAAGTGTACAGTGCATATGAGATAAAAAACTTTATGTGAACTGATGAGAACCCTGTGAATCAAATATTGTAGTGATTCACAGGGTTCGCGCCGATTCAAATTCATTTTTTTACTTAACTTAAGAGAAGAAGAAAAAGCCTTCTTTTTTTCATTGTACAACGAACGATTAAAAAAAAAATCATAGGATTTTTCTTTTTTTTTTTTTATTCATCAAAACTATCTATAAAAAGAATTAGATAGAATAACTTCGACCTTGTCAACTGATAGTGAAAGAACAAAATCGGGGTACATACCAATACCTAGTATGG